TGAAAAACGTAAAAAGAAACAGAAACAAACTATGAGAGTTTTTATTTCGAGAGCTCGTCTGGAAGAGCAACTTGAAAGACGTAAAAAGGCAGAGAATAAAATGACAGAGAAAACATTTTTGAGAACTATTATAGAACAACCCCCGGATTATGACTTCGAGGCATCCACGTACAATCCACAAAATAAAACTAAATTAATAATGTCGCGTATGCGCGAAGCTACTCTGCGGTGGATTAACCATTGTGATTATGAGTGGTGGATTGACCATTGTGATTCTGAAGAGAACAAGAAATAAAGGGAAGTTCCAATTTTGTTAACTAAAAAAAAAAGGGGGGGTTGAAGATCGACTGCAGTTACTAATTCATGATTTGGCATGTACAGAATGAAAACTTCAATTTTTTTTAGTTACTATATATTATATATAGTAAATAAAAAAAAATTGATACATAAAATAAATACAAGAAGAGATAAAAAGAAATTCGTCCGCGCCCTATATATTTTATCCCCTCTCCTACAAAGAAACTTGTAACACCAACTCCATTAGTAATTCCATCAATTACTTGTCGATCACAAAAGGAAATTAGTTCAGCTAACCCTCTTATACCCCTAGTTAAGGTTTTTGAATAAAAACTGTCAATGTAACCACGATTATATGACCAATTATATATCACATTTATTATTTGTTCCCAGAAACTTCTCTTAGGACCTATTTTTAGAAATGAATTAATTAAGTCTAAATTTTGAAAAGTTGAAAAAACAGGCTTATATAAGAGAGACGCTATAAATATTCCGAAAGACGCGATAGTTACCGAAAAAATCATATTTGTAAAAAAATCATACCAATCCACAGAATTACTCGAGTTTGAATGTAAAAGATTTATTGACGGAGTTAACCATTTGGATAATACATCAAAATATATGCCCCCTTGATCAGGAGCAAAAGGAATTCCTATAAATCCGATGAATAAAGTAAATAATACCAATACAAGAAGTGGCAATAGCATAGTATTATCTGATTCATGGGGGTACTGGGAAAGCTTTTTATTGGAAAAATGAGTAATAGTAATAAGGGATCGCATTTTATTTCTTACATTACCATCAATTGCATACGTTTTTTTTGAAAAAAGCAAAGCACTTTCCTTATTATTGATTGATGATAAAACAAAATTTTGTTTTATCGCTTTCGACCCTTCTTTGCCCCATATAGAGATTGAATAGCCCAAACTATTTTGTTTGCCACTGAAATTTTGCAAATGGACATTTAAATGCCCTTCAAAAGTAAGTAAATATATTCGAAACATATAAAATGCAGTTAATCCTGCTGTGAAACAAGCTATTATCGCGAAAATGGGTGAATACAACCAACTATCACTAAGAATAATGTCTTTGGACCAAAAACAAGCAAGAGGTGGAATACCGCAAATGGAAAGTGTACCTAATAAAAAGGTAGTTTTTGTAATTGGCACATATTTTGTTAAGCCTCCCATAAGAGCCATATTCTGACTTTTATCTGGCGAATATCCAATAATGGTTTCCATTGAGTGAATAATCGATCCGGATCCTAAAAATAATAATGCTTTCGAATAGGCATGCGTAATTAAATGAAATAAAGCAGCTCGATAAGATCCCATACCTAAAGCTAACATAGTATAACCCAATTGAGACATTGTAGAATAGGCTAAACTTTTCTTAATATCTTTTTGAGCAAGAGCCAAAGTGGCTCCGAATAGTATTGTTATTATACCTACCAAAGAAATCAAATTCATTACGTAAGGTAGAGTGGTAAAAAGAGGAAGAAATCGAGCTACAAGAAAAATTCCCGCTGCTACCATAGTAGCAGCGTGGATAAGAGCTGAAATAGGAGTAGGCCCTTCCATAGCATCGGGTAACCATACATGAAGGGGGAATTGTGCCGATTTCGCAACTGCACCGACGAATAATAGGGAGGCACACAAAGTCAGAAATTCGGAATTGACTCCATCATTAGCAATCAAGTTATTGGTTATTTCGAACAAATCCCGAAATTCGAAACTACCCGTTATAAAATAAAAACCTAGGATTCCTAATAATAAACCAAAATCCCCTACACGATTAGTTACAAAGGCTTTTTGGCAAGCATTTGCCGCAATTGGTCGTGTGAACCAAAACCCTATTAATAAATAGGAACACATTCCAACTAATTCCCAAAAAATATAAATTTGTATCAAATTGGAACTAGTAACTAATCCCAACATGGAAGCATTGGAAAAACTCATATAAGCAAAAAATCTCAAATAGCCTTGATCATGAGACATATAATTGTCACTATAAATAAGAACCATTATTCCAACAGTAGTAATTAATATTAACATAATGGACGTAAGTGGATCGATCAAGTAACCAAATTCTAAAGAAAAATCATTATGGATAGTCCAGGACCATACGTATTGATATATAAAACTGCCATTCATTTGTTGAATAGACAGATCGGCTGAAAAAATCATAATGATACTTAGTAATAAAATACTAGGAAAGGCCCATATACGACGAAGACTTTTTGCTGCTGTAGGGACAACGAGAAGTCCGATTCCTATTGCTATAGGAACTGGAAGTGGAACCCAAGGTATGATCCATGCATATTGAGATGTATATGCCATAAGAAAATTTTTTTTTTTTTTTTTTTTTATTGTTTCCAATTCACCAGTTTTTATCTCTTTCGGAAAGAGAAAGTAATAAAAAAAATCAAGATATCAAAGAGTTCAAATATAATTTTAAATTGTAATCATTATGATTTTTTATTCTTTCAAAAAAGAAATATTTCAACTATTCAAATCAAGAAGTTACTATTGGTCAAATGATAAGATAAAGTCATTGGAAAAAATTACTAGTTAGTGATTAACTAAGATATTTAGAAAAATAGAAAATATAAGATTATAAACCATTCCATTATTATGATTACGAAAATTTATATCTCTAAAAATATCTATAGAATAGGGAAAAATAATTATATCAAAAAGGAAAATTAAAGTATTTGATTCTAGTATGAATCATAATATCCGCCAAGAACTTAACCAGATAAACAGAAAAAACTTTATTATTTTAATAAAATTATCCGGAATCATTAACTAATTCGTTGTGGAACTCATTGAGTTGCTTACGCTCCTTCCAACCAATCAAATAAATTTTGTTTATGGGAACTCTAGGAGATCTGTCATTTTGTTATCCTTGACCTCAGTTCTAATATAACTGAAATAAGAAAGTACGAAAAATGTTCTTTATTTTCAAGTCAGGTATCTCTTAACCAATTAACTACTAACTCATTCTAATTTTAGAATTTTTTTTAGGTATACTTTCTTAATCAATTAGAATTACTAGAAATCAATTTTAAATTACAATAGATTTTGTAAAAAGTAGGTAAGGGTTCTGAAACTTTTCGATTCATTTTTTAAAATTAAATGTAACACGACGAGAATATCCGGAGATTTTAAATTAAAACCTTTTTGATTCTTTTATTATTAAAAAAAGCAATTCCATTTTTATAGCAGTAGAACCCGCTGAAACAGATCCGAATAAAGAACCATAATATAATTTATATTTCGAATTTTGAACAATAGATGTCTTTCACATTTAACTATAATAAAGAGTAACCTCTTCATTTTTGAATGGCAGTTCCAAAGAAACGTACTTCTCTGTCAAAAAAGCGTATTCGTAAAAACATTTGGAAAAAAAAAGCGTATTGGGCGGCGGTAAAAGCATTTTCATTAGCAAAATCTATTTCTACCGGGAAGTCAAAAAGTTTTTTTTGCGCGACAAACAAGTAAGAAAGTTTTAGAATAATCTAAATTGATATGAGTCGATGAATTGGCTAATTGAATTTAACAATTTAGTAAGAGGAATCTTACTCATTAACTAACTCATTAACTAATATTCTTATTTTGAACTGATCAATAGAAAATTTTATTTGATTTTGTGATATGTAGAATAAAAATTTTTAAGTCCAAGATACGGGGGTTTTATCTCTATGTAGGTTTTTGCAGGATGGGGATTATAATCTTCCCCATCGATTTTCAAAAAAAAAAATTTTTGAGTTCTCCACTTGGATTGAGAACAGACCTTTCTAGTTCCAATTGTTACATTCCAGAAGAGCTTAACTTAAACTGCACGAAAAACCATGACATTGTTAAAACAAAACTATCACCATTCCATAACTAAAGATTCTTCAACGTTCAAATCTAAATTCTTTTTTACTTTTTTCAAGAATATTGCATTGAATTGGCTCTTTCAATCTCGACGATTGAATGTGGATGAGCTATTATAATTTTGATCACGCCGCTATGGTGAAATCGGTAGACACGCTGCTCTTAGGAAGCAGTGCTAGAGCATCTCGGTTCGAGTCCGAGTGGCGGCATCTTCGAAAAGAAATAGAATAAATCCTATAATGAATTCAATTCCAAATTTACATTCTATCGTTGAAAGACCTTTTTTTGGTTAGGATTTCTTTTTATGATATTTTTGACTTTAGAACATATATTAACTCACATCTCTTTTTCGATTATTTCTATTTTAATTACAATTTATTTGGTGACCTTATTAGTCCATGAAATGGTAGGATTGTTTAATTCGTCAGAAAAAGGACTGATAGTTACCCTTTTCTGTATAACAGGAATTTTAGCTATTCGTTGGGTTTATTCTGGGCATTTCCCTTTAAGTAATTTATTTGAATCATTAATGTTCCTTTCATGGAGTTTTTCCATTATTCATATGGTTCCCTATTTTACGAACCAAAAAAATCATTTAAGTGCAATAACCGCACCAAGTGCTATTTTTACCCAAGGCTTTGCTACTTCAGGTCTTTTAACTGAAATGCATCAATCCACAAAATTAGTACCCGCTCTCCAATCACAGTGGTTAATGATGCACGTAAGTATGATGGTATTGAGCTACGCAGCCCTTCTATGTGGCTCATTATTCTCAATAGCTCTTATAGTAATTACATTTCGAAAAAATGTAAAAATATTTGGTAAAAAAAAAAATATCTTAATTGGTCCATTTTCCTTTGGCGTGATTCAATATGTGAATGAAATAAACAATGTTTTACGAAACACTTTTTTTATTTCATTTAGAAATTATCATAGGTATCAATTGATTCAACAATTGGATTGTTGGAGTTGTCGTGTCATTAGCCTAGGGTTTATCTTTTTAACCATCGGTATTCTTTCAGGAGCAGTATGGGCTAATGAGGCATGGGGATCATATTGGAATTGGGATCCCAAGGAAACTTGGGCATTTATTACTTGGACTATATTCGCAATTTATTTACATACTCGAACAAATCAAAATTTGCAAGGCGTAAATTCTGCAATTGTAGCTTCTATGGGATTTCTTATAATTTGGATATGCTATTTTGGGGTAAATCTATTAGGAATAGGGTTACATAGTTATGGTTCATTCACACTAACCTCTAATTGAAGAAAAGACCTTACGAATACAATACATAACATAGGAATCTCGTTTATAACGAGAGTTCGTAGGAGTTTTTGAGAACCTTGTGAATAACTATTTTATGTTTATGGTTCTCAAAAACTCCTAATTATCTAATTAAAATAAAAAATTTTATTAGAATTTTCTTATTATCTTATTGTGCTTGTGTGTGTGTTTTTATTAAATTTATTTTGCATTTTTTATTTTATTGTATGTATTATTGATTAAAACTATCTATAAAAATAATTAGATAAAATAGCTTCTACCTTGTCAACTGATAGTGCAAAAACAAAATCCGGATAAATACCAATACCTATTACGGGTAGAAGGATACAGATCGAAACAAATAATTCTCGTGGTCCAGAATCTAATAAATTTGATATTGGTACATTAAATTGCTTATATCCATAGAAAATCTGGCGTAACATCGATAATAAATAAATAGGAGTTAATATCATTCCAATTGCCGTTACAAACGTAATTACTATTTTTGGCATTAAAAAGAATTTTTGACTAGTTATTATACTAAAAAATACTATCAATTCCGCAACAAAACCGCTCATTCCCGGCAATGCAAGAGAAGCCATTGAGAAACTACTGAACAGTGTAAAAATTTTTGGCATCGGGATAGCTATTCCCCCCATTTCGTCGAGATAAACAAGACGTATTCTATCATAACTTGTTCCTGCTAAGAAAAAAAGTGCAGCACCGATAAATCCATGAGAAATCATTTGCAAAATGGCCCCGTTGAGTCCCGTATCCGTTATGGAACTAATTCCTATAATTGTGAAACCCATATGAGATACGGAAGAATAGGCAATTCTTTTTTTTAAATTACGTTGACCGGGAGATGTTGAAGCTGCATAGATTATTTGAAAAATGCCCATTATGATCAACCAGGGAGAAAATAGAGAATGCGCGTGGGGTAATAATTCCATATTGATCCGAACCAATCCATACGCTCCCATTTTTAATAAGATTCCGGCTAAAAGCATACAGGTACTGTAATGTGCTTCTCCATGGGTATTCGGTAACCATGTATGTAGGGGTATGATCGGCAGTTTGACAGCATAAGCAATAAAAAATCCAAAATAGAATATGATTTCTAATGCTATAGGATAGGATTGATTGGCTGAGGTTTCAAAATTTAATGTTGGTTCATTGGAACCATATAAACCCATACCTGGAACTCCCATTAAGAGAAAAATAGAGCCTCCTGCCGTGTACAAAATAAACTTTGTAGCTGAGTACAAACGTTTCTTCCCTCCCCACATGGCTAGAAGTAGGTAGACAGGAATTAATTCTAACTCCCACATGATGAAAAAAAGTAAAAGATCTCGAGAAGAAAATGATCCTATTTGACCACTGTACATTGCTAACATCAGGAAATGGAACAATCGCGAATCCCGAGTAACTGGCCAAGCCGCTAAAGTAGCTAAAGTAGTAATGAATCCTGTCAGTAAAATAGGTCCTATGGAAAGTCCATCGATTCCGAGTCTCCAGTGAAAATCAAAAAAATTAATCCATTTGAAATCCTGTTCCAATTGGATTAATGGATCGTCCAATTTAAAATGAGAAGAGAATGCATAGGTGGTTAAAAGGAGTTCTAATAAACAAATAGAAATAGTATACCACCTGATTACCTTATTGCCCCTATGGGGCAAAAATAAAATTGAGGAACCCGCCAATATCGGAAAAATAACAATTATTGTTAACCAAGGAAAAGAATTCGTGGTAAAGACAAGATACGCTTTGGCCAGAAAACCCCGTACCTCTAAAATCATTATATATCGTTTTTGAGAGTACGGGGTTTTGTCGGTAAAGAGAAATCAAATGGGTGTAAGTGGAGTTTTTTGCAACGTATCAATAAGTCAATAAGCTAGCCCCATACTGCGGGTTGTCTCATGCCATAAATAAACCCGTACACTCAAGAAATCTGTTGGACAGGCGGATTCACACCTTTTACAACCTACACAGTCCTCTGTTCTTGGGGCCGAAGCAATTTGCTTAGCTTTACATCCGTCCCAGGGTATCATTTCTAATACATCTGTGGGGCAGGCTCGTACACATTGAGTACACCCTATACATGTATCATAAATCTTTACTGAATGTGACATTGGATCTATAAAATTTTTGAACGTCATAAATTTTCGATCTAGTAAATTAGTAAATGAGTCATAGATTTAGACACCAGACGAATCAATGATTTAGATTTACCAGAACTTGTTTGTAATCAATCTACTTCTGGATCTGCTCATGAGAGAAGGCCAAGATACTTTGATTTCTTACGTTTTAGCAAAAACGGTCATAGGTTTCTGGTTTATACCGCACATGTTAATTTGAATTAGTGAATATTCCTTATTTTTTATTTATATGTAAATACCTATGATTACCACTATTTATTGCTCATTACTATTTATTTAGCAAATTCGATTGATTGATACGAGTTGATTTTATGTTACGATGAATTGATGAAACAATAGCTAAGCCAATAGCTGCTTCAGCGGCTGCAATAGCTATAACAAAAATCGAGAAAATGTCTCCTTTTAATTGGCGACTATCAAATAAATCAGAAAATGTTACGAAATTCATATTAACCGCATTCAGTATAAGCTCAAGACACATAAGTGCTCTTACCATATTTCGACTTGTAATCAATCCATAGATGCCGATGGATAATAAATAGGCACTTAAAACAAGTACATGTTCGAGCATCATTGAACTACTCCTCATCAATTCAATCTCGATTCATTTCAATATGAACAATAATTCAATCGATTCGATTGACTAGAATATAACAAGTCCATAATAAAGAAAAGTATTGGTAATAGATCGAACTAAAACATTGACCTTTTAATACATGAAGAATCTGAAAATTCAAATGGAATTGAAGGAAAATAGAGGAGATAAGACAGAACAACTGAAGTCCTTTTTTCGTATTTATTACTTTACTGACGAGCCATAGCAATTGCACCGATCAAGGCAACTAAAAGAATTATAGAAATAAGTTCAAATGGAAGAAAGAAATCTGTTGATAAATGAATTCCAATTTGTTGACCATTATTTATCAAATCTTGCTCTATAATTTGGTTTGATCTTGTGGTCCAAATAATACCGTACCATGACGTATCTGAGATAGTAGTAATTAGTGAAACTAAAATACTTGTACAAACCAGTGAAGTGATCCCATCTCCAACGGTCCAAAGATGGAAATCGTTATAATATTCTGAGCCATTCATGAACATAACAGCAAATACAATTAAGACATTTATGGCACCCACATAAATAAGAAGTTGTGCAGCAGCTACAAAATGGGAGTTCGATAGAATATGAAATAAGGATATACACACAAGAACCAATCCCAATGAAAAGGCAGAATAAATTGGATTGGTAAATAATACTACTCCTAAACCGCCGACTATAAGACCCAACCCTAAAAATACTAAAAGAAAATCATGTATTGGCGCAGGTAAATCCATTATATGTAAAATAGGAGAGAATTAAATTCGAAATGTTTCATGACCTTATTGACCAGACCAGGAAAAAAGACATTACCCTATTTTTTTTTTTACGTTCCTAATAGAAATTGAATTAAATACGATACTAAAGGGGTGTTGGTTGCTGTAGATATACTTATTAATTTTAATTGCATCCCGTTTCTCTATACGAAAAAGGGCCGTTCTGAATTGAATTTCTCGATTTTATATATTCTATATTTTTTTTATATAAAAAAAAATACAAATATATAATATTTTTTCCGATTTTGAAATCATCACAGAACAGATATATTAATATATTTTCTTTTCAATACAAAGCACGTCATGAGTCTCACTAATCTTTGGTTAGCATTCTGAGTTATTGACTAAGCAAAATGAAAGAAGTTTCGTTCCTTTAGAGCAAAACAGAATTTTAAGAAGTGGTAATTGTTATTGAATCGAGAGTTTTACCCGTGGTTTTTTATTGGAGTTGAATTCATAATTGTTTGGATTGTGTAATCTCCAATTATTGACATAGGTAACCGACCCAAAGCAATTTGATTATAATTCAATTCGTGACGATCATAAGTAGAAAGTTCATATTCTTCAGTCATTGATAAACAGTTTGTTGGACAATACTCGACGCAGTTACCACAAAATATACAGATTCCGAAATCAATACTGTAATTGAGCAATCGTTTCTTTCGAATATCAGTTTCCAATTTCCAATCAACAACGGGTAGATCGATAGGGCATACACGAACACATACTTCACAAGCAATACATTTATCAAATTCAAAATGTATTCGACCGCGGAAACGTTCCGATGTGATCAATTTTTCATAAGGATATTGAATAGTTATAGGTAAACGATTTGCGTGGGATAAGGTAATCATAAAACTTTGACCAATATACCTTGCTGCTCGGACTGTTTGTTGACCATAATTTAAGAACCCGGTTACCATAGGGAACATATCGTGAATATCTATAAATAATTTAATGTTTCTTTCTCTTGGTTTAGAAAAGTTTTGAATTTAAAATATCCTATGTCTTCACAGTGAAAGCAGTTGAGAAGAAGTTGTCAATAATAGATTACCTAAAGAAACAGGTAAAAGAAATTTCCACCCAAGATTCAATAGTTGGTCCATTCTCATCCTAGGTAAAGTCCACCTTGTTGTGATAGGAATGAATAAGAACAAAAAAGCTTTAGCTAATGTAATAAAGAGACCTATTGTCGTTTCAAAGACTCCGCGCACTTCATTAATTTCCCAAAGATCTGGCATAAATATGTACGGAATAGAGAGATTCCAACCGCCCAAGTAAAGAACTGTTACAAATAATGAAGAAACTAGTAGGTTTAGATAGGAAGTAACGTAAAATAAACCAAATTTTATACCGGAATATTCGGTTTGATAACCCGCAACTAATTCTTCTTCTGCTTCTGGTAAATCAAAAGGTAATCTCTCACATTCTGCTAGGGAAGAAATTAGAAAAACCATAAACCCTATAGGTTGACGCCATAGATTCCACCCCCAAAAACCATATTTTGACTGCGCCTCGACTATATCAACTGTACTTGAACTGTTAGATAATCATAGTCGATGATAACATCACTGGTCTCATCGCTATTGCAAAACCGTACATGAGACTTTAGCTTCATACGGCTCCCCCATGGCCACAAATAAATATAAGGACTGAATTTTTTCGATATGTTTTGTTTGTAGAGTAGATCGGGTAAAGATACATCGGAGAGTCCAAAATTAGACCAATGCAATTCTGTCTGCTATAAATATATAAATAACAAAAAAGCGCTTCTGAATTGATCTTATCCTTTAGAATTAAAATTGGTCTTTGTTCAGTAATAACTCAATCCTTAAATAAAATACTCATAAAAAATTCAACTTATATCTTTTAATTACGAAAAAAATTCGACATTCTATTAGTTCTTGTATCATGATAAGAATTCTATCTGTATTAATACGGATAAATAAAGAAATTTTTTTTCATTGGAAATGCACTTCATTTCTTTCGTTCTTAATTCTTCTTTCTCAAAGAAATCTAAAGAAAATAAAGGATTACTTCGTTCCTGATAGTACTTTCTTTAATCAGTGGATAGGAGCATACTCTGGATCGGGATCGTGGGGAAGTACTGCTCGATTGTTTCTACTAACTTTAAGCCCCCTTAGGATTCCTTTTTTGCGGAAATACCCTTTAAGGATAACTTACATTATCTCCATTACAAATCCTTTGTGTACCTTGGTATTCCTAACCGTCCACTAATTTTTTCTCGACCCCCGGTATGGTACTACAAACAATAGTAAAAAAAAAAAAAAGACTCCATACAGGTTAATCGTTTATACCCGCTTCAAACTACGGTGAATAATTCACCAATTCTGGGGATTCTGCTGCTTATATTTACTTTTTAAAAACTCTTGTACCTAGGGAATGAGACTCAAATTTTTACTGCCAATTTATAAGCTGTTTTGTTTCACTCATATTACTATCTGGTTTAGTTCATCGCTCTGAATGATGAATACAAAATGAATATATTTATTCAATAGGTTCAATCTTTTTCCTAGAATGAAAAAAAAAATAGGTTAAAGTAAAAAAGAGCGAATGTTCTAACGAATCGCACGTAGAGAAATTGATAAAACACATGGAGTTAATGGTATTTCATAACTAATCGATTGAGCAGCAGCTCGGAGACCACCAAAAAAGGAATATTTATTATTCGATCCATATCCTGACATAAGAAGTCCAATAGGGGCAATACTTGAAATTGCAATCCATAAAAAAACACCGATACTGAGATCGGCTAGAACAAGGTGATAGCCAAAAGGAATTACTGAATAACTTAGTAAAATGGATATAACCGCTATAGAAGGTCCGATACTGAATAAACGAATATCCCCTCTAGAGGGAAGAAGATCCTCCTTGAAAAGTAGTTTAGTCCCATCTGCTAGAGCTTGAAGAATTCCCCAAGGCCCTGTGTATTCGGGTCCAATACGTTGTTGTATCCCCGCAGATATTTGTCTTTCTAACCACACAATAACTAGTACCCCTATTAGGATTCCCGATAAAGGAGTAAAAATAGGAACAAGCAGCCCTATGAGTCCATAAACCTCTTTTAAGGATTCCGATCTGGAAAAAGAATTGATAGCTTGTTGTACTTTTGTCGTATCAATTATCATTTCAACGATCAACTTCTCCCATAATGATATCTATACTACCTAGTATTGTCATAATATCAGCCAATTTCATTCTTTTAACTAGCTGAGGAAGAATTTGCAAATTGATAAACCCTGGCGGACGAATTTTCCATCTCCAAGGAAAAACACTCTGATCTCCTATCAGAAAAATTCCCAATTCTCCCTTCGGGGCTTCTACTCTCACATAAAGTTCTTGTTTCGACAATTCAAAAGTGGGCGAAGGTTTTTTACTAATGAATCGATAATCAAAATCATTCCATTCGTAATCCCTTGCTCTATCAAAACGCCGTACCTCTAAATTCTCATAAGGCCCCCCCGGAATTCGTTCCAGAGCTTGTTGAATAATTTTTATAGATTCCGTCATTTCACTAATTCGGACTAAATAACGAGCTAATGAATCTCCTTCTTTTTGCCATTGTACTTCCCAATCAAATTCGTCATAACACTCATAATGATCAACTTTACGAAGATCCCATGGAATTCCGGAAGCTCGTAGCATGGGTCCGGATAAGCCCCAATTTATTGCTTCCTCTCCACTAATAAAGCCCACTCCTTCAACTCGTTCCAAAAATATAGGATTCTGCGTAATAAGATTTTGATATTCAATAATCCCTGTTAGAAAATAATCACAGAAATCCAAACATTTATCGATCCAGCCATGAGGTAGATCGGCAGCTACTCCCCCGATACGGAAAAAATTGTGCATCATTCGCATACCGGTGGCAGCTTCGAATAGATCATATATCAACTCTCTCTCTCGAAAAATATAGAAGAAAGGGGTCTGCGCACCGATATCCGCCATAAAAGGGCCAAGCCATAACAAATGAGAAGCTATACGGCTCAATTCCAGCATAATGACTCTAATATAGCTGGCTCTTTTAGGTACTTGAATATTTCCCAACTGTTCCGGTGCATTTACCGTTATTGCCTCTGTAAACATAGTAGCTAAATAATCCCAACGTGTTACATAAGGCAGATATTGTATAATGGTTCGATTTTCTGCAATTTTTTCCATTCCTCTGTGTAAATAACCCAATACGGGTTCACAGTCAATAACATCTTCGCCATCAAGAGTAACAATGAGTCGAAGAACACCATGCATTGATGGGTGGTGAGGACCCATATTGACTATCATGAGATCTTGTCTTGTAGTTGGTACAGTCATATATTTTTCTCCGATTCATTATTCCATTAATTGCTGAAAACGAAGTTCATCAAAATGAATAAAATAATCTAATATAAATATAATAAATCAAATAATTTAAAACGAATTTAAAATTAACTTAACGAGTTTTTGGCTCGCGAATATCCAATAGATTTATTAATTCTTTATAACGTACTCTATTTTTCTTTGACAAATAGGCCAGTAGCCGTTGACGTTTTCCCAGAATTTTCTGGAGACCTCTCTGGGATAAATAATCTTTTCTGTGCAATTCTAAATGTGAAGTAAGTCTGCGTAGCCTGTTGGTAAAACTGAATATTTGAAATTCAACAGACCCCCTATTTTCCTCTTTTTCTTCTTGCGAAATAACCGAGATGAATGAATTTTTTACCATAATTCTTTGCCCCTCCCTGTGTTTTTTATTTATTTTTTTTTTTACAAATATGGATTTTAGCGATCTGTAATAATAATTCATTTTAATTTGTTATACACAATAAATATAAATTAATCTGGATTTATTCATATACTTCCTTTTTTTTATTAAATTAATAAATCCAATTTTTAAATTTTCGAATATAAATACAAAAAGAGGATAGATGTTCAATTTTGCACCCCAAAATTTGGATCTAAGATGAGAGGATTCCCCCCAATTCATTTCTGATCTGATAAAATCATTGAATCAGTATCATGTACCATAATGTAACAAGTGTTACATTATGGTACATGATCCATAAGAAGTGTATCATCAACTACGCGGATACATGTGTATTCTTAACATACTGAAACGACTACCATTATAGGTATCAAACCAATAGCGATTCATGCAAGCTAAATCTTCTAATCGATAATTTGGCCAAAGAAACAATTTGAACTTCATCAAATTTTTTGTATCTTTATCAGGATGCCGTCCTTTATTAAAAAATGGGACACAGTTACTTTCATTGTTACCATCGCAAAATACTGTATTTCTATCCCCAACATTTACATTCTTCGAATTTAAACAAATTCGAATTCTCAATTCTCTACGACGTTTAGGAGATAAAATATTTTCAAGAACAAGCCAATCATAATGATTTTTGTCTTTATTCCTAAAAAACCTTTGATGTCGTGCAATGGATTTATCAAGACCCCACCTAGTAACATTTTGTTTTTTCTTATTTCTTTTTTCCCATTTTCTTTTTTCCCAATTTCTTTTTATCTTATCAACATTGCTTTTTTCTTGGTATCCTCGATTAGTTTGGTACTTATTTTTATGTATCAGTGAAATAGCTAGGATTTGATACATAATAAATTTCTCATCCCAATTTATAGATATCCGATTTGGTTCAACAAGCAATGTTCCGTTTTTTAGTAATTTTGCAACAGTTAAAGTTTTCGCATTTGGCACTACATCCATACTCAGTTCGCCTCTTCTAATAGAGGCTATGGCAATTTTCTTTGGGTTTTCCAATCTAAGCAGTAGACAAAATACTCTGATATTATTGATCATTTTTTCAGTCACAAGATCATCCCATTTTAATTGAAAACCATAAAACCTTTTCAGGAAAAAATCTAATTCCACTATTACAGCGAGCATAGATGGCTTTTTCTTTTTGGTTTTTGTTTTGGGTTTTTGACTGTCTGATCCTCCCGCATTATCTTTTTTCTTTTCTTCTTTATCTTTTTTTTCTTGGTTTGATGAATCCGATCCCTGATTCCCCTTTTTTTGTGTCTCTGATTGAATATTTCCTTGTACTGGCTTCTTTTTTTTAGTTTCTAATTTGTTTTGATTAGAGAATATCTGCTGAAAGTCATTTTTTTGTTCTTCTTCGAGATTGTTTTGTGAACCAAGGTTATCATTTCCATTTAAAATTAAAGTAAGGGAATTTATTGGGATGATCCAAGGTTGCATCCTATATGCATCATAAAGTGACACTAATTCTGGGAAAAACCAATCGTCCATATCAGATATAGGCTTATATTGTATTTCTTCATTCATTTTCATCCAGTTAAAGGAAGTTATTGTTGGATTGGCTAGGTTGATTTTTTTACGAATCAAGCTAGAAAAATAATCCTTCTTATTACTTTGCTCAATTATTTGATAATAATTAGCCAGAGTTTTTTTATTTTTTTTATAAACAGTGACCTCACTTTCCATATTTGTCCAGCGCTTAATATTGATTTTTGTTTTAAAAGAAAAATCAAAAAATTTCCAATCAAAATATTTTCTATCCAAATTTCGATTCGTATCAGAATTTTCTATTATATAATTATTAAGAGATATATCTACCGGCATATAAACATTTTTAGGATTAGACGTGTTGTAATTATCGAGAAACTCTTCGTCTTCGTTTCTTGATCTAAAAAAATATGAGTCCTTCTTATCTTTATAATGAAGCCAGTTATGGGCTAAACGATCATATTTGTAGTTTTTCAATTTCTTTTTTTGATTCAGTATTGAATCCACTGCAAAATTTTTGTGTTTCTCGTAATGAATTAATTGGTCTTTTTCATCTAAATCAAAATTTGGTGATTTTTTAGTTTGACCTATACAACTTTGATGAATTTTTTTTTGCCATTTTTTCGCTAATAATCGAGACCAGCTAGTCTGAGATATAATGTATTGATAGGGATAATGTTTTAACGTGTTTTTCCATTGTCTTTTAAAGGAATTCTTTATTCTATCCTTAAGAAAAATAAGTGTTCCCTGATATTGAAGTACAGATCTCAAGTGATTTGTGTTAAAACCTGAGGTTTGGAATAATTTGTAAAAAACATATGCCTGTGACAAGGAAGCTGGTTCAGAAAAAATAGGTGAATTTTTTTTACTAATATTAGTATTAGTAAATAATTTTTTTATAGTCGAAATAAAACGAATTGTATTTTGATTTGTTTCATCAATTCTTTCTTGATTTATTTTTTCGGTGAAATTAGATTTCTCAAAAATTTTGTTTTTTAATTCAAGTAATTTAAGAAAGAGTTTTACAACGATTTTTATAATTTTTATTTTTTCTTGAATTTTTTTTTGAATAGATAAAATAATCTCTATGTAAAGCCTTTCAATAAAAATTTGTAAAAAATAATAACATTTACGTTTTAATCGGGTACTTCTTCTTTTTAATATTTTTAATATATGCCAAATCTCTTTCGGTGATTCTAATCTCTTATCATCACAACTCGTTTCATTAGGACTGATGTTTATATCAGGAATTTCTAATATTTTGTTCTTGTCTTTTTTGATTTTTTCGATTTGATTTCTAATTATATTTGTCCTATCGGACACATCCTTTATTTTTTTTACAGTCGGTGAATAATTTATCCAATCCACGGATTTAATAGACGATTCATTAAAAATCTGATTACTTATTATATCATTTTCTTGATTTGTATTTATACTCGCTTCTTTTATTTCCAATAAAGGAATTGGACTTAGTTTTGGAGATTCTTTATTTAAAAATAGAAATATTTTTAAATAAAGAATCCTTTGTGTTTTTTCTTTTACAACTAAGAGTTTTTTTTTTATTTCTTTCAAAACAGGTTTAAAAAAGGAAGGTCGTTTTCGGGGAGAACCAAAAGGACGTTCAGCTTCCAGTCCCCAAATTGTTAAAAAACAAAAATCATCTCTTTTTCTCTTCTTTTTCATTGGATCTCTATGATCCAACTCTACTTTAGCTCCATGCCAAGGTTCCAGGCAGAAAGGAAATAAAATCTTTATCTGAATACCATCTGTTAACCAATCTTTCGGAAATTCATTTTCTGACAATTGAACACCATTATAAGTGCATTTAACATGCATTTCGTTATGCCACGCTTTCCAATCCTTGCGCCATTCGGGAATTTGAAATAATAACATACGGCCAACATTTTTAATTATTATTAATGAGGGTAATACGATATATTTTCTAAGAATTGATTGGGTTAGTAACAAAGAACCTCGCAGTGGTTGAGCATAATCAGTATTATCCCACATTTCCGATATTCTTACCCGCTCATCCTCCGCTCTTTTTTCAGCTTGTTTTCTTTTTTCTTTTGTTTCTTGCGTTTTAGAATTTTCAATTTTTGATTCCCTGACTTTTTTTATTCTTATCCAATTTCTGAAAAAAAAATTAAGTAGTTTGGAAATACCAAAATAAGAAAAAAAAGTTACGTCTCCTCTGTCCAAAAAAAGTGGGGAACGCACTCTTGGTTGAAACAAACCCAAAATAGCGGTTTTACTTCGTTGAGCGCGCGTGGATCCCATGATTAGATCTCGGTTATAATCCGATTGTAGTGCATAACGTGTCAAATATAGTTCCTCTGGCTCATCCTTCTTCTCTTCATCGTTATCCTGATTACTAGTATTCTCTGTAGTATTACTAGTATTCCCAATAGTAGTATTGCTAGTTTTCTCGGTAGTAGTACCGGTGGAAGGAGTCGTCTTATCCTTCTCGTTCTCGTCCTCGTCCTCGGTCTCAGTATAAACTAGTACGTATTTTGATTTGCGGGAACGAATACTGGCCTCCGGTTTTGCTTTTTCTTCTCCTTCTTTTTCTTCTCCTTCTTTTTCTTCTCCTTCTTTTTCTTCTCCTTCTTTTTCTTTTTTTTCTTTTTTTTCTTTTTCTTTTTCTTCTTTTTTTTCTTTTTCTTTTTCTTCTTTTTCTATCTTCAGTCGTTCTTCCACTTCGAACTCGTCAAGCAATTTGTATGACCATCGAGGAACCTTTTTTTCAATTTCATTTGTTTGATCATTAGGAATTTCATTATCAACTTTTGCTTCTTCTTCTTCTTCTTCAAGGAATTCCTCTCCTAGTTCTCCTTCATCTTCATATAGCTGCTCTGCAAATTCATCAAAATCTTGAGTAAGGAAAACAAAAAGTTTATTTTCACAAATGTTTTTTTTAGAATCTTCCATTGAGGTGATTAAAAGACTGTTCGTGCCTGAGTGTGAATCCACATTTTTTATTGTCCCGCGATGGGGTCCGTTCAAAAAAGGATCATACAATTTAGGTAAGCATTTTTGTTCAGTTTTATCATTGTATAAGTATAATCTAGTCCTTTTTTCGAGTATATCTGGATCAAAAGACTCTTTATCTAGTGCTTTATCTAGTGCTTCGATTCGATTGGCAAATTCGTTGCTTAGATTGTTTCGTTTTTGCTCATTGGTATGGACCCAATGATTATATAGCTCTTCTTCGGATACTTTTCCTGTCGTGCACAAAAACAACTTTTTGCGTATCATTTCAAAAAAGGTTAATAAACTCGGTGGATATGTAAAAGATATTCTTAGTTTTCCATCACTTACACACGTAGAAAAATAATATTGTGACATTTCATCTCTTACAGCTGTTTCAAATTGATCATTTTTGATATATCGCAATGGACGATTCCATCGTTTATAGTCAAAAAGAAGAGTCACAAGAGGTTTTTCAAACCAGAAGGGGTCTTTCTTTTTATTTTTAAGTTTTTCTTTGAATTCCTCTTCTTCCTGTTTAGTCCCGAAAGTTGTTTCTTCTTCTATATCAGCTTCTTCTATATCAGCTTCTTCCCCCCCCTTTTTTTTTTGGGGGATATCTTTCAGTTTCTTAGTTAAAATAGGCGACGGTACTCTGCCTAAATAGTAGACACTGGTGATAAAAAAGATCATACTAAAAATTCGACTTCGAGACATAGAACTTTTCAATTCCGACACAAGGTACTTATACTTATTCGCTAAAAAAGCACGATTTTTACTTTGCCGTATCCAGAAAAATACAAATCCAACCCCTTTCAGGAATAATTTCATTAATAAAATGTGACCAATTAACCAACCAACAAAACTACTTGTTAGAAATAATATCTTGTTGTTGTATCGAAACATATAAATGTTGACTAATCTGGCTAACGTTGGGCTTGGTAAAACAAAATGGTTCAATAATTGAAAAATAAAATTTTCGAAGAATACACATTGAATGCTGAGATTTCGTATTGAATTTCTGGTAGTAGATCCATCATCAAAAAAGTCTTTGTGATTGGTCCAGAAGAACTGAAACAAAGAATACGGTAGAACTAGGACCGTTATTGTATGAGGTCTACCCAATGCTAGATGGAGAGGCGTATAATAAATAGATACGAACATAGTGAGCTGTCCCAAAATAAAACCAGTTATTGCTGCTGCCTCCTTCTCGTTTCCCTCTTTCATAACCCGAGCTCGGATAAGGAGGAGATAAGACGGCCCTATGGAGAATGCGCTCAGAAATCCATAATAGAGTCCGACCACAACGACCGAATTGAGTATCTTCATGCAAAAAGATACTAAATTAGTAAGTCCAAAACCGTTCAAAATTGACATAATCATAATAAACACCTCTTTTATGTTTGTTTTATTTATTTATTTTTTTCATTGATAAGGAAACGTAGTTATATTATAATAGGATATTTCATCCATGATCTTTTTTAAGACTAATAATTATACGTTCAAGACATAAGAAAAGCATTCTTTTTTTTTTTTTTCATTGATAAGGAAACGTAGTTATATTATAATAGGATATTTCATCCATGATCTTTTTTAAGACTAATAATTACACGTTCAAGACATAAGAAAAGCATCCTTTGGTGTGTTATTTAAAAATTTCAAGATTTTTTATCCATATTAATATGAGAATATCTTCTTTATAACTTTCTAATATGATTATAATAAGAGAATATCTTAACCTTCCATATCTTCGCTTTCCATATATAGAAATAGAAATAGAAAGA